AGAAAGGTAAGCGTTAGGGAACAAGCTAGGGATGAGCGCCTAGCGCGAAAGCCGTAGCGCAACAAACAACGGTAGAGCGAACAAGCAACGGATGAGCGCGCTAGCGCTACCAGCCCCAATTCGTTAATAGCGTTACCACAGGTGTTTTCTTGGTGGAAGCTGACAGAGAACCGCAGAAGATGAATCTGTCAGCAAGACCTCTCAAAAAGAAAAAAAGATGTGCGTGCCTATGTATGTGATTTAATTACAAAGAAGCTACAATAAAACCGATGGCCAAAGAAGCTGGTATGCTTCAAAAGCTCACATCAAGGTAGAGCGCAAAAAGCTGTTGTCCGTTAGCACGGCGGTTTTCTTTGCTGGAAGGTGGTATGCAGTTTAGAGAGAAATCTAGCTAAATAGGTCATAAACGCTCACTTCTCTTCTCTTCTCTTATCTTCTCTTCTCTTTCAGCGGTGACCCTTCTTTAATTTAATTTAAGAGGAAAGAAAACTCTCTTATGTGAAATTACATATGTTGAAAATGTTAGTTCTAATTCGATCTACAGTTTGTATTTAGCGGCAACTACCTCTAATCTGTCAATTGGTACTCCCATGAACTATAAGGCTCTCAGTCCTGTGGCTTGCTTGGTGCCTCCTTGCTGGTATGGCTCGCTTGGTTGGGTGGGGTAGTGAATACCTACTCAACTAATCTACCTGGCTGGCTTGCCTTATTCCTTCTTTCTTCCAGTGGACGGACTCTCTTGCTCTGTTTCCTTTCTCTCTTTTGTCGAGCCTGCCTTATTCCTTATTCTGAGGGCTTTGTTTATTAACTTGCTTAATGCATAGTGGATCAAGAGAAGACTATTGAAGTGCTTGCATGCTTCCTTTAAGCTTGCTTTGGTACTGGACTACTGACCACTTAGAGCTAGCCTCCCTTACTTTACTACTAGCATGAGAAAGAGAGCTTTCAGTGCTTCCTTAGAGAGCCTACCGGACTACTTGAATTCATCAATAAGACTTTCGAAACACAACTCTATAGCTTGGTGCTGGCCTACCTATTCCCGCGGGTTATCCTTTATTATCACGGGACCCACAAAAAGCTGGAATTGTGGATGGCCCGTCCACACCACCATCTCTGGAGTCCGGTATCGATTCGATCGCCCCGGAACCCGAGGGAGAGAAAGCTGCCGATGCCGCGTGTGCCATTGATGGGGGAATATAACCACCGATCCCATCCCCCCTTAGTTAAAAGGAAGATTAATTATGAATTAATGAAACTCTCCCGCTTATGGGCCAGCTTCTATCCGAATGTGTAGGGGTTGGTTCAGCAGATCAAAAAGGGGAAGAGCAGACAGTTCGGGTCCTGAGCCTTGTCATGAGGAATGGAAAAGAGAAGTTGTCCAATCCCCGAGGGTTAGGTTCAAGGGTTGGTCGAGTGAGCCTAAAGGCTTCCTCTCCCGGCTTTAGTACTCAAGTTAGGCGAGTGGCTAAAGCTCCAGTTGCTCCTACTATCCCTAGAAGCTGATGTTGGTTGTTGGCCCGGCCCGATCTCAATCCCCCACTGCCCCTGGCTTGGCCCCACTTCCGGGACAGATTCCACTCGATCTGACTCTGGAAATGAATCTGTCACTGGGTCTTGTCTCTGTACGAGCCTATATCCAGGTGGGCCTAGCAATGGAGTTTCCCTGGTAAACAAACAAGAACATGAGCTCTGACCGACCAAGAGAAGCTTCTGTTGATCCCGTAGATTACGACCTTGAACCAGTCCACTGCCAGCACCAGGCTAGGCTCGACTTGAACCACCGGGCTTACCCATTTTTTTTTTAGTATATCATGCCTCCTTAGTTTTTGGTATTTAAGCCTTCCATTTATCTGCAACTTCTGGAACGGATGGGACTTTTCCCTCTCAAACTGGACTAGAATCAAGGAGGGTCGGCCCGGCCTGTGATCGTAGCCCGATAGCTATTCCTGCCCCAACTTAACCAATGGGGGTCCGGTAGTGCGGGGTAAGAATGAACAGAAGGCGACTAAGCAATCTCTCTTTGAAACCAGATGCCCGGAGATGTTTGATTCGTAGGGCGGGGAAGAGGGCCGGACAACCAAGCCATAAGTTCTTCCATTACGGCTACTCCGAAATATTTCACTACGACCTTATCCATCCATTACTGGAGACGGAAGCAGCTATCCCTAATGCCTTGCCCCTTTCCCTCCAGTCGGGAGCTAAACCCTGGGAGTGAAAGAGATTGAATGACCTGGCAGGCAATAGTGGATTCAACCTTTATTGGCGATGGCATATAGAACTAATATACTACGGCTCAAAACCGGGATATGAAAGGATTACCTACTTCCGGATAGAGAGGAATTGAACCCATGTAATCCCGGATTTCTGTTCCGCCGACTTCACGGCTCATTTACTATCTATTTCCATTCCCGGCTTTAAGACAAGACGATGAGTCAGGGAAGGCTGGTATCGAATCCTATAAATAGGGAATCTCAAATGGAGCAGAGCAAGTGAACGCTTTCAATCGGTCTACTCGCAGCTAGGGAGGAAATCATCGTTCAGTCAGCGGGCCAGCAGATCGAATCTCGAATCATCTTATTCCCCAAAGGCACCCGATCCAAGCATGGATGGATAGTCTATTTCATCTCTGACTGCTGGGCTAGCAGATAGAATAAGTTATGAGGCGGGAGAGGCAGTAGAGCTAGATGGATCAATACCAGATTTTGATTGAGGTCCCCGAAATTCCTCCTAATCAATGAAGGGATTGACTGGGAATGAATGAAGAGTAAGTCGAATCTTTCAACCTAACCCCTCATTCTCGATGAACAGTGGATAGACCGGTTATATAATAGGGGGAGCGGATGAAGTGAAGAGAAAAAGAAAAGAAATGGATTTTCTTGTATTGAAGAGGTGGTTTATTTATCAATGAACACTGCCTTTCCTCTCCTTATTAGGAGAGTGTCAAAGGACCTTATAAACCTTGAATTAAGACCCCGGTCCGAACCGGATAGAAAATTCGTTACGGGATAACATCTGATTTTTTCCCTTCTGAATGCCTGCCTCTCATTCATTCCCTCCCTGAGACTGGAGTTGATCAACGGATACTGCTCAACCCTTAGTCACTGGACCGATCCCTATCTATGGTCGATTTGATTGGCCTGACTTCTTCATCCACTGAATCCCCTGGCCTACCTTAATCCCGAGGGAATGAAACTCTCCCAAAGAATAGAACTGGGATGGGAGAGGATGGGATGGGCATTGACTGTAACGTTTTTAACTGAGCAACTGGAGGGAGACAGCGCGGGGCAAAGCAAAGGGCAGAGCTTCGAGTGACTTGTTAGGGCTGTCGAAGAGCAAAGAATCAAGTCACTCGAAGCTCCTCTTAGCGCCCTAGCCGAGCGGTCCTCGCCTGCACAAGCAAGCAGATTAGCTCCAGCATTCTCTTATTGTTTGTGCCGGCGGGCGAGCGAGGTAGGGTTAGATTAGAGGGAGGGGGACTGCGAACGTCCGTCCCATGAAGCGCCAGGGAACCTTTCATTCCTCCCGGGCTGGGCTCTCGCGTGTCAGGGGTCCGATCAGATCAACCAGCGACCGGTTTACGGAACAAGGAGTTAAGCAAGGGCCCGGAGATTGATGGAAGAACCTGGCCGAAGTCAGTGTTGTGTTCCACTCCGCGGCTGGTTGGAAGGATTGCTTTCTGTCGTCTGTCTTTCCCTTCTCTCTCTTCTCTTAGCAAAGTAGGTTCAAGTCACACTTTTTTTTTGCTTGCTACAAGCTGGGCTCAGGGGCTGCAGTCAGCCGCTTCCCCTGTAGTCGTCAGCTCGTTCTTGACAGATCCGATCGGGTCTGGAGTAAAAGGATTCGAACCTTTGCATGCCGGTACCAAAAACCGATGCCTTACCACTTGGCTATACTCCATAAGGTCGGTCCTGGGGAGAGGGGGAGGGTAGAAGCAGGGCTCGAAGAACGAGCCGTGCAAGGACGCGGGGATACAGCAAGTAAGCTGCAAGGTTCTCCCTTTACTTTAGGACCGACTACAACAAGCTCGCGACTCTAATAGAAACAAACGGGAAGCTCTCTGCTCTATTTGCTTGCAATGCTATGCCTATCAAAGTAGGCGAACGCTTCTGTAACCTTAGACTCGTTACGCTGTTCGACTAAACTCGTTGGCTCCGCGTCCACCGAAAGTCGGTAACCTTCGTCACCGTCAGCATTTGGGACTCTCTCGATAGCTTCAATAGTTCACTGAAAGCCTTTGGTGTAATGAACCGCAAGCCCTTCAAAAAGAAAGAAAGAAAAAAAGGGTTGGTTGCGGGAACCGACGGTAACGAAGGTTACCGGGCCGATGCGGCCGGTTACCGGGAACCGCAAGGTTGCAAGGTTCCCCCGGGAAACGACGTTCCCTTTGTAAAGTAGGCCTTTTGATAACTTATTAGAGTTGACATGAAACGGATCACGGAAGAAGACGTATCGAATGAATGATTCAATCCCCTCCCCAGCTCCGAGGAAGTGCGCTCCTGCGCCGAATTAGACTTAAAGGGCCAGAACAAGCCTTCCGGAACGGAATGAGACTTAGTCGGCGCTTAGATGTTAGTTCCGTTCCGTCAAGTGCGCCAACATGCAAACTACGGCTTCAAAGCCTCCGTTTGCTGGGTAGGCAGTCATTCCAGCTTCAGAGGCAGGTGACCCGGGTCAGGAAGGAGTTTCACTGCTGGGATGGGACCGGATCCTACTCGAAGCACTCCACCACGAATAAGAGTCTTCGGGTTGGATAGGCAGTAGAGATAGGAACTCCTATTGATAGGGCGGGCTTTCAAGACACAGATGAACTACTCCATCTGGAAAGGGCTTTCCTCGGGAGAGAAGAACCCCTTATTTAAAGGTAAGGCCAGAGGAGACTTGAGTCAAAAATCCATAGAAAAAATCCCTTCCCGGCCGACGGGACTCTACGTCTGGGTCTTCTCCCATCTCAAACTCGGATTAGGAAGAGTGACCTTTTTCTACAGACCAATCATAGTCAAAAAAAGGGATAAAAAAAAAAAGGAAAAAAGGGGGGGAGATAGGGAAGAGGAGATTAAGGATAGTCACTCCACTCCATAGATAGTGAACACAGATTCTTGTTTCATTTTCAATTCCTTTCGGGTCGGAAACGCGGGCTGCTGGTGGGGCTGTGCCCATTCTCCCTCTTCTTCCGCTTTACAACCGGAATAAGGAACCTTAGAATGAACCCTACCTCTCGATGAAAAAAAGAGATTTGAGAGGAGCAAACTCCGGCTTGAAAGCCCTATTGAGTAAGGTGCGCAGGAGCGCACTTCCTCGGAGCTGGATCAGAAAGATTTGTATGGAATGTCCTACTCCCGCCCGAGCTTTCCGATCAACCAATCCCCTCACACTCAAGGGCATCTGTGTTAGGTAGGCCCAGGGATCACTGATTAGTCGAATGAGCCCCTCCCTCTGGCCTATCATTCATTGGTCGACCCGGCTGGTGGCTCCTGCATCTCCTGCGTCTCCATGGGGGCCCTTCCGCCAAGTTTGCTGCTAGGAGTCCCTCTAGTCGAATCAATAATCAATAGAAGTCCCAATAGAAGTTGACTGACCTGGCTCTTCAATCGACGATCTACTGCTCCCTCTTAGTTGCGGATGCCCATGCTTTGATTCTAAACCCCTAGCCAGTGAGTGCCCCAGGAAGATCGGAGTATTTAATTCCGTATTGTATTGAATTCCGTTCCAGCAAGAGCAATTCGTTAGTCTTAGCTTCAAAAAGAAAAGAGCGGCGAATATATATATCAAGTTCTTTTGACGTTTATTAACGAATTGCTCTACTATAGACATTTTGGGGATTGCGGGCCTCAACTCGCAATTCAATAGTTCTTGCTCTTGCTCTTGAATTTCATAGTGAGTGCCGCAACTCGCAATTTCATAGTGCTAAACAAGCAACGGATGAGCGCGCTAGCGCTACCAGCCCCAATTCGTGTTAATAGCGTGCGCCTTTATATATATAGGGCGTTTTCTTGCTGGATTGCGGGGCCTTGCTTCTTGCTTGCTGCTCGTGGAGTGCTTATGCACTCCACTCGTTACCACTAAACGACGAAGCCAGGAGCGGAAGGAGGGACTTGAACCCTCAACCTCAGCCTTGGCAAGGCTATGCTCTACCATTAAGCTATTTCCGCCAGCGGGGCAACGTCAAGTAGCGAAGCACTACTGAGCAATTCACGTATCACTTGATACGGACGACTTCTGTTTTTCCGCCTACCCAAACTCTTGACCTCCGATCGAGCTACAAGCACGAGTAGGTAGGCGGCTGGGCTGGGAAGGAGGGAGGGACGGACCTTTCTTTTTGCTTCGCGCCAGATGAGATGATGATTAGTGGATCAGGGGAGGTTTGTGTGTGCTCTTTCTCACTATCACTAAAGGGGGCGGGCTGGCTGGGCTGCCTTTTCAATCAATCTCCGGCCGCAACTTAAAAGACAGATGCCGCCGCTATTGGTGCAAGCAATAAGTAAGGAGTCTTGGTCTCGAGTCGAGCTGGGGTGGGGCGTCATTTCATTCTCGTAACAGGAGTGAGTGCACCGCAAGACCAGACAAGTTGCTCCCTCGCAGCGGCGGCATCTGTCTTTTAAGTTGAGTCATTTCCTAAGACGGCTGGCTCCTCTTATTCTACGATAATCCAAGCTGCAGCTCCAAGAGTCTGCTCGGAACCGGTCGATTCCTGAGCCATTAGTTCTCCCCTCTCGGTTGGCGTTTGCCAGCCACTAGAGCAAGTAAGAGAACCTAGAGTTCATGAACTTAAAGAACCGAAGAAGCCAGAGCAATTCCGGCACTATTCAATTCATTCGTTAGAACAAGCTTAGGATGAGCGCGCTAGCGCTACCAGCCCCAATTCGTGTTAATAGCGTGCCGCCTTTATATATATAGGGCGTTTTCTTGCTGGTTCTTGACGTTTATTAACGAATTGCTCTACTATAGACATTTTGGGGATTGCGGGCCTCAACTCGCAATTCAATAGTTCTTGCTCTTGCTCTTGAATTTCATAGTGAGTGCCGCGAATCCCTTGCTTCTTGGATTGTAGACCTTTGTTTGTGTCTGGCTATGTATATGGATGTGCATAAAGAAGGGACATCTCTCTCTCGACGGGGAAGAAGCTGCAGCGGCACCTCACGAACTTCTTACTGGGGCAGCACCATCCCATCCTATAGGCATTTTCTAGTGTTTGGATGCACGTGTTTTGTTCATATTCCTGCGCAGTTCAGAGAAAAATTCCAAGGCAACCACTTGTGTCTTTCTTGGATATGCTCAGTCTGGGTATAGATGCTATGACGTGAAATCCAAGAGACTCGATGTATCCTTGAATGTTCTCTTTAATGATATCGCCTCATATTTATTATCCTTAACCTAATTCATCGGCCCCGGGGGAGAATGGTGATGGAGATGTATTGCGGCCTTCTCCTGTTCATCAACTCGAACCTCATTCTTCTGCAGTTGATGTTACGGATCAGCCTCACTCTTCAGGCCAGCAGCTTTGCCCAGCATCTTCTGCCGATTGTCAGCCTGTTCAGTGGACCTAAGAGGATTCCCCGGCACAGCATGTTTATTCTCGGCGGCGATTACAGTCTCTTTCCCAGGGTCAGACTACTCCAGAAGATCCGCAGTCTACCCCAGTGGCTTCCCTTCCAGTCGCTTCCTCAGATTCTGGATCCCTCTCTCAGGTTCGTCGATCCTCTCAAGTTTCTTATCCCGTTGAAGGATTTTTTATCTTATGAATCGTTTTCCCCAAAACATCGAGCTTACCTCATGTCAGTTCAATCTTCTCATGAACCTGAATCATTTGCTGAAGCCTCCAATCATTCTTGCTGGAGAGATGCTATGCAGGAATAAATCAATGCCCAGGATAAAAAGAATAAGACTTAGGACTTAGTTAGTCTCATTGCCTGCAGGGAAACAAGCCATTGGCTGCATGCAAGTGGATTTACAAGATCAAGCATAAAGCGGATGGCTTGGTAGAGAGATACAAAGCTAGATTAGTAGCTAAAGGATTCCTTCCAGAATATTGAGTCGAAACTGAGGAAACATTTGCCCCGGGTTGCAAAAATGACAACTATTCGTGTTATTCTTGCCTTGGCTGCAATCAAAAAGTGGCCCTTATTTCAACTGTGAAGAATTCCTTTCTCCACGTAGATCTGCAAGAATAAGTTTCTATTCAGCCTCCTCCAACTCCAGGCTTCTCTTCTCCTAGGAATCCTAACTTGGCAAGCTCAAGAGAGCTCTCTATGGGCTAAAGCAGGCACCAAGAGCTTGGTTTTAAAGGTGCAGCAGAGCAGTTGAAGGAGCTGAACAACTCCAGGGCGCGCTAGCGCACACTTAGGTTCAATGTAGTTCCGTCACAGCCGACTAAGTCTCATTCCGTACCGTCACCAGCAAACGGAGGCTTTTCAGCTCCCTCCCCGTGGCGTTTACGAGGGGTTACAACTCATATCCGAGCGTTGGTACACCTCCCATCCGTTCGAGGGCATGCATGGCTATCGCCCTTGCACCGATCTCGTGCTGATCGATGGTGTGACAGCTAGAAGTGCCTTTCCCGCCCGCATGAACAGACTGGAACTGCTGAGTCAACTGCTACTTATGAAACCTATGTCTCATCAGCCTTTCCTATGAGATCGAGTATGGGCTGCTGTCTATGCCATTCCATTCGGTCCGACTCTCACCACCCCTGCTTCTTAATCTGCTGGGTCATTTACTGATTCAAGATCAATTAGTGCTAGGTCAATGGGGGCCACTGGGTCCGCTCGATCTCCAACAATTTGCCATGGGTCTCCATCTCGATCTCGAGATGTATCTGCACCTTGGTCTGGATAATCCCCGACGGGTGAATCTGTTCCCGGAGCTGTGGGGGATGTTCAGAAAGCCGTCGCAGGACGAAATGTTACCTTTGCCTATGGATCCATAACCCGTTATCGATCGCGAGTGAGCAGCAGGATCCGCTTCATTTTGACTTCATAAACTAGCTCTGCCATTGCTTCCTCCGCTACTATACTACTTACTGTTGGGTTCTCGACCGGATCGGGTAAACTACTCCGCACAATCCGCTGGATCAACCACCCCCTATGTCTTTGCCTGCTTCGATTCCCTCGCCCTCGCCTATGCTGGTGGCTCTGCCAGCTCCGGATGGATCCACTGCTATTGATGCCGCTAGGTCTCTATCGCGATCCTGAAGGTATGCCGCTGAAGTGATGCGGTTATTCATCTGGCCCTGCTACCGATGGATCAACATATGCGGCCTATAATGCCACTAGCGCTGCTGGTGGATATGCCACTGATGTGGCTGGCTCTTCACCGGTGGATATGCGAAAGGTATGGATCAATATATGATACACCTGGCTTAGATGCTGCTGGGTATCGATATCCAACCGGATAGGCAACTAGGTATGTTACTGGGTATTACGTTGTGGGTTGAAATGAATCAATCGGTTATGCCGGTCCTATACCTTACGGCGTAGATCTTTCATAACCTGGGTGCCCAACCGACCGGATCACATTAATCAACCGAATCTACTTCTTCTTATAGTTCTGCTTAAACCGGCTCTGTAGGATCTACTACTGCTGGTGGTGGTGGTTCCCGATAATGAGATTTGATCGACTAGCTCAACTGCTTATTCAACAGAATCTACTACTTAGTGAAATTCCGTTCCGTCAGGTTTCGGGATGGGGAGTTTTGGAGGAACGTTCCGCGATTCCAGATTTTAAAAACTCTATTCTTACGGTTCACTATCTCCCGCTTCACTATTTTCTTGCTAAGATGGAGTTGGAATAGCCACATCTCGATACCAACATAGATCTAATTTCTACTGCCCTTGCCCAACCTAACTTGCCAAACAAACCTTGGTGGAGCACTAAATCATTCGTTCTCTTTATTTCCTCCCTCTACTCATAAAGGAAAGATAAAGGTTTTGAGCAAGCAACAGTAATGAACATACATGCATGTTCATTTTTTCTGTGTCTCTTCCCCTTCAAATACTCAAAGAAGGAGGCTTTATCCAATGTATTTGATTGGGAGTCAAAGGCAAAGGTGGCCCCTACTATTTAAGTTAAGGGCATTCCATTCTTTTCTATCTATCCTTAGAAGTAGGTAGGGTGAGGAACGGAGCAGTCTTTCCATTCGAGTCATCTCCAAGCCGTCGTCGAGTGGGGGGCGCGGATCAAGGCAAGTAAAGGGTCGGCAATGGGTTTCAAATCTTGTTCATCATTAGACAGCTTTATGTCTCTGAAATGCCCGAAGAATCCAAGAGTTTAAGCACTTAGAACTATCTGCTGCTATGAGAGATAGTGAACCAGACGAGTCGACCAACATAGATAGTCTTTGACCGGCCAGCCGAGCACCTGTTTGAATACTTTATATTTGCCCTTTACTTTAAAGGATTAGAGAAATCGCCTCGACGATTCATCTTTGCCCACCGCTCGACTCAACCGAAAATACCTTCAAGAATAGGAAGTGGATCGCTTCGTCTTCCCTCTTTCTTTGTCCAGAAGAAAGAACCGATCGGGAAACCGTCTATTGATAATAGATAGAAGTTCTCATTGAACGAGGATTTTATGCCTATAGGTGGTGGGTGAGCATGCTGCTAGCTAAGCCGGAGAAGCAGCCTGCTATACCGGATAAATAAGTTCAAAGGGGGAGGCGGATCCATTTCTTACTGAAACTTAATTTAAAAGGCTGTCGTTTTTTTTTTGCTAGTCATCTCTGTTGCACCTATACTACACTACCGGCATCCATAAGTGGATTCGTTGGGGCGGGCAATCACTTGTTGGGTGAGCTTTCTCTTTCTGGGCAAACAAATAAGGGTCGAACGGAAGCTCAACGAGACGAAGAGGCGAAAGACTGGAATCATCATATCTATAGAAAAAAGAGAGGTTTACCGACTAGTTAGTCAAGATGCAAGCAAGATGAAACGGGAATGGTTATAATCCTGCATGCATCTTGACTAACTTGACTGGCTCACCACTGACCTTACGGGAGGTAGAGCGGAGCAAAGATAAGTACGGAAGAAGAGAGAGAGCGGCTATATTTCTAGGGCATTCATTTGCACTATCGGTAGGTTCGTTGACAAGCAGAGTCTCTTCCTCGGCATGCAGTGTCTTGGTCCCTGGAATCAAAGCAGCTTCTCGGGGTCGAATCTCTTGTATCAACCACTGCAGGCATCATGTTGAAACGCTCGGCCTTAACCACAGCACAGAACGAAGTGAACGCAGAATGCTGGTCTTTCTTTCTCCTTGGCCTTTTCCTTTTCTGAACAAACCGAAGGAGTTGTATCCGCGATAGCCATCGTCGATAGGCTATGGGTACGGTTAGAAAGCATCAGTCCATTTGGATAAGGTGGGAACGGGCCCCAACGATAATGTATTTCATCATTCCAATCCAGCGTAGAAAACGGAAGTGCGCTCCTGCGCACCTTACTCAATAGGGCTTTCAAGCCGGAGTTTGCTCCTCATGACAGGGCCTTAGTTAGTTAGTGTCTGGAAGGCTCGCAAAATTGATATTACTACTTTATTAGACTGGCTTGACAGAGTTTGAAATCAAGTATGTGCCTCACCTCAAAAGGCTGTCAAAGGACAGGCGTTGGCCGACTTCCTAGCCGCATACCCGGTCGAAGACGCTTATGCTTGACAGCGCCTCACAACCCAGCAAATGGGGCTTAGTCAAGTGACGGAACGGAACTATAATCTAAGCGGAACTACATGAAACCTAAGTCGCCGAAGCTGCTTCAAAATGTAAGTGCGCGCTAGCGCACACTTTTTCTAATGTAGTGTAGTCAGCATCCGATTCAGTCTCATGTAGTGTAGTCACCCGTTTGCTGGCTTGGGTTTATGGTTCCTTTAACCCACTTGTTTGTTTTTTATCTCTGGCATGAATCTTATCCTTACTCTTGTTACTCCTGTTCTCTTGCGCAAGAGAACATTTTAGTCCAGTGTTGTCGGATGGAACGGAAGCGCATATCGGAAACGAATCTGGCATCTATGGAACCCACGTGCGAACCTTCGGAGCTCGAAGTGAAACGATAACATCAGGAACAGTTAGTTTTCTATGGTCAACATACGATCAAACTCCTTCCAGTCGAACTCAGATGAAAATAGATACTCGACTCAAGTCAAGCTAAAGTAAAGTTCTCAAAGACAAACCAAAGGAAACAGTCGCTACTATAAAGGGCGGTGTATGTCGAATATCTTTCCTGCCTTCCCTTCGGTCAGGCAGTAATATTTAGTCATAGGGCATCTCAGAGATGCCTTCCCTCCTTCCTTTTCCTGGGTTAGTCCGTGGAGTCTGTTTTACTCGAGTTGAGTGAGCTAGGTGAGTTGCTCGAGTGAGATACGTGGTTTTTCGAGGTGAGGGTTCTGAGATGCTCGTTTTAGGTGTCTAAAACGTAAGCTGTATTATGTTTATTTTCATTGAAAAATCAATGTTTCATTGAGTTGGGCCGCTTCTGATCCTCTTCAATCAGTGGAAGTTCACCCTGATTGATGGAGAAAGCTAAACCCTAGCGCTCGAATCCTGCCTCTGAACCCTCACTTGACAAAGAGCCTTGATGAAAGACAAACTGAAGGTCCCCAACATGAAAACCTGCTGCTACGGATTCGGGAATGCCTGGGTACCTGCCTGCTTGCGGATCCTATCAATCAACAGATGGGGAGTACGAGAAGCTTTAAACGGATAATGTAGGGAGTGCCCCAACAACTCGTCATGCACTCGACCTGTCTGAAGTTCGATCGATGAGCCAGCCCTCTACTATGGATTGTTGGTCCGCAGCCCCGCCCTTGACGGAACGGAATAATAAAAAGAAGGAGAGGCCCATCGATGACCGAGCCACTCTGAGACTACTCCTTACCGAAGCCTTCAGGAACTACATGAAACCTAAGAGGATCGCCGAAGCGAGTCTAAAGGCCAAAGAGTGATCTTTGAACGCTACTACGCATCCTTACTCATAGTAGAGTGTAAGGTAGGTTTGGGTATAGCAGGACTTGAACCTGCGACCATTAGGTTAAAAGCCCAATGCTCTACCAACTGAGCTATACACCCCCAAAAACATTTTTTAGTCAATAAGGATTGGTGCGGAAAAGAAAAGAGGCCCCTCTTCTTTCTTCTCATCATATTACAGTACAAGGGCGCGGCTCTGTATGAGGCTCGTACTGCAGAGCAAGTCTGGTCTTGTTTCCACTCATTGAAGATTCTATCTACAAAAGAAGGTCAACGGGGGATACTCAAGTTGCTCTCACTGAGACCCGCGTAGAAAAGGGAAGTGCGCTCCTGCGCCTTTACGTGATAGGGGCAAGAACAAGCTTCTTTATAGGTGTAGTTCCGTCAGCTGACTACACTACATGAGACTCAACCGGGGGCCGAAGAAGCCAGAGCAATTCCGGCACTATGAAATTGCGAGTTGCGGCACTCACTATGAAATTCAAGAGCAAGAGCAAGAACTATTGAATTGCGAGTTGAGGAGCAAGAAAACGCCCTATATATGTAAAGGCTAACGCTATTAACACGAATTGGGGCTGGTAGCGCTAGCGCGCTCATCCGTTGCTTGTTGATTCATTAGTGAATTAGTTGCTAACGCCGCAACTCGCAATTTCATAGTGCCGGAATTGCTCTGGCTGGGTTGTGAGGCTGGACCAGGTACGAAGAATGAATCTATATCTGTGCACGGGGCCGGCGGCCGCTCAACTGTTCGAACGCAATGCAGTGGTGGTTGGTTCCGATTCGACAAGGATAGAATGCCTGGTCGAAGGTCCAGTACAGTAGGTAGCAGGCGTGCTCGTTTTGGCTCCAGAGCGAGAACGAAAAATAGGCGATGCACCATCCTTGCTGCTACGTACGTTGACCTTGACTTGACAGATTCATCCAATTGAACCCACACTCAAAGGAGGACCACTCGGGGCTCGACGAAACAGAAAGTCTCAGCATTAAGAAAGTTTTTGGGGTTAGCAGTGAAAGAAAGAGCCCGGGATTCAATTCATTTCAGCATTCATATTCATAGCTGAGTCTACTAAAAGAGGGACCAGCCTCATCGTGGTGAAACGAGTGCAGCCGTATTGATATAGAGTCGTTCACCTCTAATGTGACACGTTCCCTCCCAGTTATATGATCAACGGGATCAGTCGGCTAGAGAGCGGGGCTATTCTTCTTCCGGGGAGGCAAAGTCGTCCCCTCTACTGACCGAACCCTCAGTTCGGAGGTCTTCGTCAACATGTTACGAGGCTCCAGTCTTCGGCGGGTCACCATTACTTGACTTAGAAAGGCTAACATCTGGGCAAGGGAAAGCGCAGTGCGCCTGGTGCAAATGGCTGGCTTTTTTTATTCATGATCTACCAATCAGAATGGAGGGTCCTACCTACGTACATGATTGATAGAATCACTACGTAGGGGGGGGCGGCGGTAAACTTGATGCGGGAGAGGCATGAGTGCAGTTTGATCTTGTGGTGTATTCGTTTGTAGTGAGTAGGGCTGTTTATCGTTGATCAGTTCGCCTCCGCTCTATTAAAAGGTCTCCATTCCTACGGCGGTTTTGTCAACGAACGCGTCTCGGGCCGGATTGACTAACCTAACCCTTAAGGAGGCCTTGCCATAGTTGGGTGCTCTGCTTTAGTGTGATTGACGAAGGCTAGGCTAGGTTTGGTAATACCCAAAACAAATTCACAAGCAAAAGGGAGGGCTCGATATAAGGCAAGGAACTGGATCCCCCCACCCCCCCATAAGGAGCAGCTGCGGTCGATCCAGGGAATAGAGGGGCCCTTTTACTTACCAAGTCTACCAGATAGAAGATGATAGAGGGCCAACTATCGTTGCGTTGCACAAGACGGTGCCGTCTCACTTCGAGTTCCTTCCTTCTTAGTCAAGATGATACGCCTCGGCTTCAGCTGCCTGCTAGGTGGGTGATCGAAATCGCTCAGGTCAGTGAGGACTCACTCACCCACCTACTCCTTATCTATCTAATAGTTTATTCTATTCTATCTACTGCTACTGAATTCAAAAAGTTTTTAGCCGCGCCGGGCTATAAGATAAGATACAGCTGTTGTACTACTTTACTGGTAAGAAAGAGCTGCAGTAAGAACTGGAAGACTATTGTATGTACTGTAACCCTCTCTTCCGCTACTGGTGGACTGTTGCACAGAAAGGCCGACAGAGAACGTTTCTTAGCGCGCTTTTCAAGCGCTTAGCTTCTGCTAGCGGCGGGCGGCAAGGCCATAAAGTCAGTTCAGTTGCAAGCCTAAGCCAAGAAGGTACGAACGAAGTGACGGGCCCGCGGAGCGGCTTTCTTGTGGTAGTAATTGCGAGCATCTCTCCTCTTCTCTTAGCATGCACAGTTTGCTTGCATGCCGCCTTAGGCACATCTCTCTTTCTTAGTTTCACGCTGGCCTAATGAAAGTCAGTCTTTTAGTAAGCGTATATATATAAGTAGCTGTTTAGTGTATAAGCAATTCTTTAGTGGCCGCACCGAACGCTTATACAGTATAGGCGGTGGAGGTTTGTTGAAGATGATGTTACCTTTCTGTATCTGTAAATGGTTCAGAACCAGCCTTGAAGTGAATGAATTAGAAGGAACGAAGAAGTAAGGAAATGAGACGACTCTTTCTTGAACTATTTCATAAACAGATCTTCCCCTCCACACCAATCACGAGTTTTTATCCATTCCTCTCGTATATCGTCGTAACGCCCTTAATGATAGGTTTTGAAAAACACTTTTCATGTCATTCCCATTTAGGTCCGATTCGGATCCCTCCGTTGTTTCCTTTTCCTCCCGAACCTTTTCCTCGAAATGAGAAAGAAGATGGTACACTCGAATTGTATTATTTAAGTGCTTATTGCTTGCCAAAGATCCTACTTCTACAATTGGTAGGTCACCGGGTTATTCAAATAAGTCGTGTTTTCCGTGGTTTTCCCATGTTACAACTTCCGTACCAATTCGATCGATCCGGAATGGATCGGTTAAACATTCCATTAGGGAGCCCGGTCTTGACTCTTCTGTGTGGTATTCATTCTCGTTCGGCTCTTGGAATCACATCCAGCAGTGGTTGGAACAGCTCGCAAAATCCAACCACTTCACCTACCTCATTGCCCCTAACCGTTTCCCGTACCTCTATTGAAACAGAATGGTTTCATGTTCCTTCATCGATTGGTTATTCCTCTCCGTTCGTATCTCCTTCTCCAATTTCGGTCTCGATTATTTCACAAGATTGAATGGCCAAGTCATTGAAAAGCCTCGATTCGATTGTTTTCCAAGAATGTTGAGCCGGGTATGTAAGCCATGTATCTGGGAGGAACTTTAAGGACTTTCGGTTTTTTGCACCGGTCTTGCAGCTTTTTTTTAGAAAGATATTCTTGTTTGAATAATTGATTGTTGAACCCATTTCATATGATTGGAGTTGCTTGCCTCCTGGGCGCTGCTCCGCTATGCGCTATTCATGGTGCTACTGTAGAGAAGACTGAATTCGAAGATGGGAATTAATTTACATTCCGTGCTTTTGCTTTTCACCGCTGAAGAGACCTATGGGTCACTGCTAACCGCTTCTGGTCCCAAAGATTCGGGCTTGCTATTTCCGTTGGTTACATCTCTTAATATTTCATTTTGCCAGTAACCGGTTTATGGATGAGTGCTCTGGGAGTAGTCGGTCTGGCCCTGAACCAACAAACTCCGGCTTGAAAGCTGCAAACTACTACCCTCGTCATTTAAGGGAAAAAGGCTTAGTCAAGTTCTGAATTAGACTGAAAGGGGAAGAAGCATACTTCAAGTTAGCACTACACCTAACAAGCAGCTTTCATTTTTAAAATTCAATTCAAATGAATTTCAATTCAAATTCATATTCAATTCGCCCTATTTATTTGACTTGGACTTAAGGTTCTACTTGATTTCGGCATATGATCGCCTATAAACCAGAAATCGGGAGCCTCTCCCGACCTTATATAGTCAAAGGCGAAGGTGGAAGGGGAATGTTCCGCCTTCTCATCTCGGAGCTGACTCAACCACAAATCTGTTGAATGAAGGTAGCTTGCTTACTCTCAGCCACTAGTTAGAAGGAAATCCCTTGACTTCGCTTATGCTCAGTCAAGTGAGGCGGGCTAAGATTCCATTCGAAGTAACGTAACAGGATTCGATGTTGCACCATCTTCCACTCTTCTCGGGATCCGGAGTTTTTCGAGAAAAGGTCCCATCCTTCAATATCATGATTGGGTCGACCAGGCCAGATCATGAGTGAAATATCATGATCGGGTCGACCAGGCCAGATCATGAGTGAATAGAAAATCGAAAACGTACATAGCAGTTCCAGCGGAAATACTTGGAATAATTCTACCACTTCTACTAGGAGTAGCCTTTTTAGTGCTAGCTGAACGTAAAGTAATGGCTTTTGTGCAACGTCGAAAGGGTCCTGATGTAGTGGGATCGTTCGGATTGTTACAACCTCTAGCAGATGGTTCGAAATTGATTCTAAAAGAACCTATTTCACCAAGTAGTGCAAATTTCTCCCTTTTTAGAATGGCTCCAGTGGCTACATTTATGTTAAGTCTGGTCGCTCGGGCCGTTGTACCTTTTGATTATGGTATGGTATTGTCAGATTCGAACATAGGGCTACTTTATTTGTTTGCCATATCTTCGCTAGGTGTTTATGGAATTATTACAGCAGGTCGGTCTAGTAATTAGGGGGGGGGCGGCCGTTCGGTCGCCTATGATACTAGGACCAATGGGTCAAAAATGGGTTTGTGCCGCAGGTGTTGAACGATCTACTCTACACAGGTGTGGGCTTACAGGGCTAGAGGGCTCATAAACCCTTTCTTTCATTCATCAATAGGGCCCTGGTCGGTCACTTTTCCGGGCTGGGATCGAGAAGTGGAAGTCATAAAAAAGATATGTTTATCTTCGCACCTCAGATCCAGAGGAAGGGTAGCTTGTCAAGCTGGCCTATATGTAATAATGATAAATAATAGAAAGATATATTCAATCAAAAGATTTTCTGTCTTTTTACCGGCTGTTCTTCTTTGTCAACGCTACTAAGGACCTAGACCTATAGGTTCGCCTACTTTACTTATGAAAGATAATGAGAATAGGTTATTAAAAAAGGAAAAGGTTTGGAACAAGCAAGGCCCCGCAATCCAGCAAGAAAACGCCCTATATATATAAAGGCTAACGCTATTAACACGAATTGGGGCTGGTAGCGCTAGCGCGCTCATCCTAAGCTTGTTTAGCACTATGAAATTGCGAGTTGCGGCACTCACTATGAAATTCAAGAGCAATAACTATTGAATTGCTCTTGCTGGAACGGAATTCAAAGAATAGAAGTAAGCGGCTGAGTTAGCCTACCCTACTATATATACATATACAATTATAGTAGGGGCTATACTATAGTAGGCGAGCGAGTTAGCGAAGACGCTTAGGCTAATAGAATCGATAAGAGAGCGAAATAATAGCGTAGGCGTAGCCTTCATTCTACTACGCTACGCAAAGGTTACGAAGTCACTTAGCTCGACGTTAGGAGAGTCAAGGGGGAACGCCATACCTACATAGAAGAACCGCTGTTCGCTGACTTTCTAAGGTCTAACCTTTCGCTCCCCTACTGAAAAGGGGCAAAGCCGCTTCGCACACTGATAGACTACTTAAGATTCAATTCAAAAGGCGCTACTTAGTTTCGCAAGCCTTTGTCATTGTCAGTCAACTAAGTAGGGCCTGAGGCCCCCTGCGAATCCGTAAATCTGAGGAGCATGCCGCAAAAAAAGAAAAAAGGATGGTCCCCTATGCATTTCATTCTTTCCGGAACGGAAAATAAAAAAAGTACCCCCCCATCATGGTGAACCTCTCCTTGTGATCGGGATGAGGTAGATGCCTCCCAGCCGGGGGGCGTATCGAATCGGAGTTTCCTTAGGTAGCCACCGACCTACAGTTATCCTTAAACTTCCGTGCTTGGTGGAGAAGAAGCGAACAAAGGTACGCTCGCTTGCTGTCTTGTTCTCTGCCGCGAACTGGGATCGCTCGCCAGCTAGGTCAGATTGGAGCAACATTGTATGAGAACATATTACCCATCTTCGGGGACAAGGGGCGGAACGACCTCTCGATCTACTTACTGCAGCCCAGGACGGGCGTCGTCGTCTAGGCGTTCCCTGTTGCTCCGATCTCCCCTACGCCTAGGACGTTGTTTGGGCCAAGAGCCATAGTTAGTTGCTGTTTCTGCTTGTTTTTTCTCGTTGTTGATACCGGCAAGACCCAGCCAGATGATGTCTGCTGGTTGGTAGTGAGAGGACTCTTAGTACCCGCATACCCAAAAGGGGGCGCTGGTTAAAAAACAATCATTTTCTTTTGTTTCTTGCTCTCCCTTAGCAGCGGGAAAGGAGTCTATCTATCTGCCTAGCTTTGGTAGATTTCCCCCAACGCAATCCACAAACTGAAATTCCACGAATCCCTTGGTGGATAAGTCCGACGACTCAGCAGCAGTGCGGAATTTCGTTTCTCGTCCGGTGGATCTGATCTATAGTTAGGGGGCAATACATACCAAAAGGTTCGAAGAAGGAACGCGCATAAGAAGAGTCTAGTTCCAACTCACCCTGATGTCTCACCTACTCACATGAGTGAAGCGACTGGATGCATCAGTCCGGGAAATGAACCCGTGTGAGACCAGATGCATAGGGGAGTCCACCCTACGGCCAAGCACAGAAGCACGCACGTGGGTACCACTGACTCTAGTCTGATTTGGAGCCCTGTTTTTGACTCAATTTCAAAGGTATTTGGAAAGCCCTTTCCCGGCACCTTTCCTATCATGAAGAAAGTAGGACATGACGGGCTATGTATGTATGTATGGAGGGTCATTCATCCTAGCTATGCGCTATTGACTGACCTGAGCCCGATCCCGAATGCGGTCGGGATTCAATCTTGGTCGATAATATGGTGGAAACTGTAGTGGAACATAGCCCAATTGAAGCGGTGAGGTTCCCTCGCAACTCTGTGGATTGGTATAGGAATCCCTGGGCTGCCAAATCCTCTGGAATCGTACTCGCGCTTGTACTACCAGTTGTGTATTGCCATCTTTCCAATCCCAGAGTCTCTAGATTCGTCATACCGAACCATTTGAACGATCGCTTTTGGGCTCGTAGTAAGCGAACTCATATGTTGCAATTGCAAAAGGGCCGGTTCGAATGAAACCACTCGATTCTTGAGTCTTGAGTGAGTATGCTTATAGATAAGGAACTAAACCCTTTTCTTTATCATTGAATTCAGACTCAGACTTGAGCTTTGGGATTCTTCTGCTTTCGTGCCGTGAAAGCTAAGTTTCTGAGATCCGATTCCTACTCACGTGTGCAATCAATAGATTAGAGCGCTTTGGGAAGCTTACTCTCTAAGAGGCGCCTTTCTCTCTATATGGATGATGAGCCATTCTATCAAGAAAACGCAATTCGTTAGCTTAAAAAAGAGCGGTTAGCCGCCGCAACTAATGAATCTAAACAAGCTTAGGATGAGCGCGCTAGCGCGAAGTTGTGCGTTAGCCTTTATATATATAGGGCGTTTTCTTGCTGGTTTAAGCTAACGAATTGCTCTTGCTGGGATAAGATCTTTTTAGATCAGCAACGAATGTCTTGTATCTATGAAGAAAGATTTCTCCCCGGGATTCGAACGGAGCATCTGTAAGGGATAATCAACCACTGCCCCCTATGGATGAGGTGCTACAAGCTGTGGATGGGAGATAATGTAACTTCTCGATGGCCGGATATGATCGAGTCATAGTCAGCGAGAAGGACAGATAGTTGATGGGTCTCGGCGGGGTCGAAGCGCTGGGAGAGGAAGCGGGCGGTGGGCACCTGTCAAATCCATATGTATTAGTCATTTCATTAAACCTATCAAAGCGGGCTTATAGAGTAATACATTTGCATTCTATTCCAACCCCGGAAGTCTTCCTGTAGGTCTGGGATGTTAAAAGCCATATTCTTCCCCCATCGCCGTCTATTAGTCCCTTCCTTCCTGTTCCAGAACAAGGAGCGAGCATCGTTTAATTGATTGCTTGCCTCTCTTCAAGGGTTGGGATTTAGAAGGGGCCTCCATATTATATACGTATTAAGATAGCTTCGAACCCTCGCCCTAGCACCCGAGCCTTCCCCTAGCTTTTCTTTCAGTACTGGCTCCCTCCTGGCACTCTCTCTTTCTTGGCTCAGTAGCCGCCGCCCCCTTTTCGCTTTTTGGGCTCTCAAGGGGTCGGCTACAGGAACAAGCCTTCGGTTACTCTCTACTTCCACTCGGTTGGATCCCTTCCCAGGGAAACCTGCCCTCACTCCTTTGTCAAACTCTTGTGCCAGTCCTATGGGTGCTCTTCTCTTCCGTTCGGACCTTTCAACTCATAACAAAAAAGCATAGGTATTCTTACTAGTCCTGCTACTAGAGGAATATGAATGTGCAATTCCATTTCAATTCCTTTTGAATGTCCATCTGAGATTATAAGAAAGGAGAAAGCCAAGGAGCTGCTCTCGACTCTAGCTATTTCTTATTGCAGGGAAGAAGCTGGTGCCTTGAATATGCCTGATGTTTGAAAGGAAGTGCCATACCTAGCCAACTCTCTTTATTGGGGCCTAGCCTGCTTTACTAGTGGGAAAGGTGCCAAGCCTGGCCTGATTGACCTAAGAGTGCCCCTTGGACTGATTGCCCATTAGTAAGGAAGGGAAGAGAAAGACGTCTCCTATGAATAGGATGCTATCGAATAGGGCTTTGTCGCTAAATCCGGTAATTCGGAATAGTGAATCCGATCAATAGAAGAAAGCCCACCAAAGAAAGGGGATGCCTAGCCTTATTCATTAAAAAGGCAATTTTATGGAGTCAGATCAAAGAAGCTATCCCCGAAGAAGATTGATAGACAGAATCGAATGCTAGTCTTTTCGCCTTAGACGGTCTTTTCTTTCTATTTCTTTGTGCAAATCCCCCCCCTCTTAGCTTTCTTATCATGTGGATGTATCCAATCCGCTAGATTTTAAACTAGGGCTTCTTGTCTCTGTTATAGAAGAAGCTATTCTCTTTGCTCTTTCTAAATAATCCCCTCGTTCTTTGATAGCCAACTCTCTTTTGCACGTCGTAACAAGGTAGCCGTCCGTGGCTGGATTGAATCCTTTTCTTTCATCTCTCTGACAATGGGCTTTAGCCAATCAATCTCTTCTGACTTTATCAAATGAAGGTCGTCTTCGGATTTGACTTGACGTGCTGGGTCCCTTCCTCAGTCTTTGACTGGGGCCAGATTAGTAATCTATCAATCCACCTTGCTTTCCTCTCCTTTCAGTCGAGTGAACCGTCGCTTTCCTTCCTCCAACTTCTTAGCCCCGATCTTTGGGATTTCCTAGTGACCAACTTTCTCTTTCCCGCACGAACCTCAAGTTCTGAGACCCCGAATGTCGGGCTTGGAAGCTTTCCCCTGGCACTCGAACTGGAAGGCTGACTCGCCGACTTACTACTTGTTGGCTTAAAAGGCGGTTGGAAGGAACTAGACCGAGCTACTTTAACTTGAACTCTCGAATCGAATAAAAAGACGATTTCATCATTCCTTCGTCTCCCTCACCCGAGGTCTTTTCTTCTTTTTCTCCAAGCGATCTATTTCATTAAAGCGTGCCCCGAAACGAGAGAGCATCAAGTTTAAGGCAGCTAGTTGTCTAATAATAGTGTCCATAACTTTTGGAAGTTTAGTTTAGGCCGATAAGCTAATTCCTTTTGGGGGCTTTCCTTCCAATAGTAGCTACTCCTGACTTTATGACTCGTAATGAATGCGAGAAACTCCGTCCTTATATAAATTTGTTTTATGCGCTTGTCTCCTGGCTTTACGGTGAGACAAGCCAGTTTGAAAGGAAGTTTATCCTGAAAGCAAGTCTAGGAAAGCAGGGATCAACGGGCTAGCAAACCTAAAAGATTCCACATTTTCACTCGCTCGATGGACAAAAGTCAGGGCATAGGCTTGAGGGACTGGCATAATAACACGTGGCGCAGGCTTCCCCTTCGATTGATAGTTGGGCGGATCCCATTAATGAATGGATTCCGTTCTTTCACCTTTTCCCCTATCTAATCAAGCTTTCGGGAAGAGGCATGAATGGACCACTCGGAAAAAAGGGATAGAGAGAAAAGACGGGTTTGGAAAGAACTGAAGACAGTCGTGGCATCGAGGACCTGGGGCAGGCTCCCATGGCGAAGACCGCCTTTTTTACTTTAAGTCTGGTGGGAAAAGCTGTGAAGAAGTCCGAGCATACCGTTAACTATGTCCCCGGGTTTGAAGCTACGTCTTCGGACCTGTTCTTTCATCTCTCTGACAATTCATACGAGATTTTCCGTTTTTTCGGGTATTCCACAATTCCAGGGCTTTCTCTCTCTTTTCTTCCAAGAGATCGAGATGCTGATGGAGTAAGGTTTGGAACCCTTCTCGGACTGCTCGGGTCCTTGTCGTTGGGACTTCCGCTTCAGTGGGAATGACTGCCTCTGCTCCATAAGCTAAGGCGAACGGCGACTCTCCGGTCGATCGCCTAGGCGTGGTTCGGTATGACCATAGCACTCCGTGTAGTTCTGATACTGATCTTCCTTTCACTGATTCCAAGCATTTATTTAGGTTGTCCATAATTACGCGGTTGGAGGCCTCAACCAGCCCATTACCTTCAGTAATGCCTCAGGGTCGAGTAGAGTTGCCGGATTCTGAAGCCTCGGCAGAAACTCGTTATCATCCGACCCGAGAACTGTTTGTCGTTGTCTAAGACGATTGTCTTTGGGACTCCAAACCGCGGATTATGTTCCTACAAGAACTTCTGCACGTCACGCTCTCTGATCTTCGCAAGTGGCACCGCCTTGACTTGATTGAATAGTCCACTTCGTGAAAGAATTCGTTGCTACGAGAAGGAACTTTCTATCTCCTGGCGCATTCGGGAGTGGTCCCAAGATGTCCATCCCCCATTGAGCAAAGGGCCAAGGATTGGACATAGGTTAAGTTCTTCTGCAGGAGCGTGGATTAGCTTGGCGTGCCTCTGGCATTTGTCACACTTCCGGACTCTATACTAGGTCGAGCTTTGAACTCAACCAGTACCTTCCTCGGTGAGCATGGAGACTATGTAGGCTAAAGAGTCAGCATGCTGGTTTTCTATTCTCGGCAAGTGATATACTTTTCTCCTAGTGAACTCCCTCATCCGGGTTTCGATCAAGGCTAGATATGTGGCCATCCTTTCATCGTGGGCCACATAGCTTCCATTGATGTGTTTCACTACGAGCTGCGAGTCACTATAGACGATGATCCCGGTCTGGGAGTTCCCAACTCCCAGACAATTTCCAATCCTGCAAGCAAGGCTTCGTATTCCGCTTCATTGTTAGACGCCAGGAAGCCCAGCTTCACGGCCTGCTCTCATCTCGGTGCTTTCAGGCCTTAACGGTTTGCTTCAATTCGATATTCAATTAAGAACTTGGTTAAACTGGAATTTGCTCACTATATCCCTGAAAATAATCGTCTGGTTAGAACTGCGATTAGCTAGGCACCGGAATTCTTTCTTTCAACTCATAGGTAGACGGCCCCATGGCGAGACAGCCAAATCATCCTTGCCTTATAGAGTAATACATTTGGCACCGGCCTGTCATTCCATTTGTGCAAATTGCTGCAGTTGCTTGCTGTTAGAGCTCCATTGTCCATTCCTAGGGTGACAATCCATCCTCTCTACCTCGACTTGGCCAGGACTCCCCGAGGTAGAGAGGAATCACCTAGCCTAGCATTAGACTAGCTAGCCCTCCTTGGGCAGATTTATTTTCTTGTATCCTTCTAGGAGACTGCAAATGATGGGAATCCTATCGATAAAGAAAGAAGAGCATAGGCATCGCCTCTTACATCAATAGACCTACTTTTTCAAGATTCAAGAAAGCAAAATGCGAGGTTATAGGCGCAATCAGGCTTTCATTCCTTTAATTAAACGGTCTCAGTTTGATATCTCTTCCTTAGGCCCATAGCGCTGGTCTGGCTTCCGCTCATCCCATGTATGCTGCCCCTAGGCTCACGGGCTTCTTTCCCCCTCCGCATAGAAGAGCTCCCTTTCTTCACTCACAACAACCGCCAGTAGGTTATCGCCCAGGCAGCAGCCTAGCTTGACGCGCCATTAGTCACTTTCAGTGCAGATGAAGGCCCACAAGGAATAGAAAGAGAAACTTTCACGATGAACTCAATTTGCCCAAGTCGAAGAACCTCTGAAGAACCTACCCCACCATCCGGCTATTCCGCGCATAACCTACCAGTAGTAGTTTGATCTCCGAGATCAAGGGGCTCCCTTATTCGGCTTTCAGTAAGCAGAGCGCTACACGCACTTTTGATAACTCGGGCTTGTATAATAAGGTATGGCTTTTTGGCGGGCCCACTATGGCCGGCTGACTCTTACGTATTGGTAGGGCTCCGCTCGGCTATAGTCTAAGTGAGTCCAATGATCATCACAGAAGCGCGAAGGCTGCCCCTCGTATCGCTTGAAAGTCCATCCTACTAACAATGGTACATTTGGCGATCCGCCTACAGTAGACTCTTAGCTCCTACTGGTACGGGTCTTCTATCCGGTCGAGGACCCGCCCATCTCTTGTTGCAATTCTCTTGCTTGATCTACAACGGAATGCCTTTGCTCCCCCGCCTCTATGCCATGACTCAAAGGCCCCGCCTTATTCACCCAAGAATATAGGGCAAATCCGGTGACTACCGAACTCTTTATGGGCCATGCTCTGACTTGACTTTATAGCCTCTCTTTCTTGCTAAGGGGGCGCCACAGTAGGGTCTCCGAGTGAGGAATGGGAGCGAGGTAAAAGAAAGTCGTGTTGCGAGAGAATTTGAGCAAGACGATGTCTAATTAAATCTTACAAAGGTTATTTCTTCAATCAAGAGTGGTTGGCAAGGACTTGTATGTAGTAGTTTTGTAACATTAAGCTTCAATCAATATCAGCTGGGAAAGCAAGCAGGAGCAACGTGAGGTAAGACCGTGGTCGGGTAGGTGGAGAGCGGTGTGCCCTGGCGGATCACATAACATAACTGACAGATGCTTGATTGAAGAAATAACTATTGCTCGAGGATAGTTATGCTGACGGTTGTGCGGCACTCCCGAATAAGAATATGAGGAGGTAGCACGTCCCTATTGTGGTGCGGATTTCGGCCATTGGAAGAACCACGAGTGGTGAGTAGGGCTTGCTGGTCTTGTGTATTCATCTGAGAATGCGAGGGCGCGAAGGATCAAAAAAGGGTCTTTCGGAAAAGGCCCGGCTTCAATCTATTCCTATTCGTTTGTTTGGATATGCAGCTGTACTATCTTGAGGATAAATAGCAAGCTTGTCTTACATTTAGGAACTTGAGAGTACCTCTATACCGTATCTTGACTCTCTCGAGCTTTAGCCAAATCAGACTTCGCCCTTCACTTTAGGTTAGTAAGAAAAAGGGTTCAAGCTAGCGCCTTGCTCAAGAGGTTTAGCAAATGAGCATTCACTTGAGGTTTGCAACCCTAGTTGAAGTGGAATAGTCAAGATGAAAGCAGTTTCATTTCAACAATGCCTCAAGGTTGTTTACTAGTGAAACAGGAATCTCATAGGTGACAAGAAAACCTACAGCAGTGCGAGTGCAAAAGCCTTACAGCAACAGCAGTGCGCTTTCCTCGAATCAGCAAAAGCCTTAGAGCGACGGGCTTGCCCATGAACTTGAGGAAGACATTCAACTGTCAAACATCAATGAAAGCTATAGCTGTGCTCCAGTTTTGCGGGTAAAGGTTATAGGGTTCAGAGCCCTTGGTCTTAAAGGGCAAGGCGACCTTCTTAATTAAATTAAAGAAAACATTCGGGACATAAAAGCCTATGGTAATCTCTAATCTCGTCCTTAGTTGCCGAATTTGTTGAAGGTTTCAATCAACAAGCAAGGGATGAGCGCCTAGCGCTACCAGCCCCAGTTCGTGTTAATAGCGTTAGCCTTTACATATATAGGGCGTTTTCTTGCTGGATCAACCGTAATTTGAAGGTCAAATGAGGCCTCGACGGAGATGAGGGCACTCCTACTCTGACTATAGTTGCGATCTCTAAGCGGGATTTTCAGTCATCCATCCCTAACAAGCAAGGGATGAGCGCCTAGCGCGAAAGCCGTTGCGCGTTAGCGCATACGTTTTCTTGCTGGGTACGTCGCGCAGCTTGGGCAGGCAGGTCCTGTCGTATATCTTGGTGGTCACTCTTCCTTATGACACTCGAATAGATAGATTAATAGGAAGGGGGGTTCCCTAGCTTGCTGCGCTAGGAGAAGAGAACCGTAGGACTGGCAGCATCTCTTTTCACATACCTTATCTTATTTCGTACGCAATTAGATTATGATTATGCAATTCAAGGAGGAATCTTTCCTTTATGGGAGCCTTGTTCGGTATCAGGCTTGGCGGAAGCCAAAGTGGATGGCAGAGTAGTGGAGCGGGGCCGGAATCGGAAGAAAGGGCGCGTTGGCAATCCAGTGGCTCTCCTCCCAACAAGCAAGGGATGAGCGCCTAGCGCTACCAGCCCCAGTTCGTGTTA